GTATTCTGAAAGAGTTCGAAATAAAAAAAAAAGATTATTTTTTTCCTTAATTTTACAAAAAGCAACTTTGGGATTGCTGAAACACAGACAAACCAAATAATCTTAATAATAAATATATATATAAAGCAACGGAACCATCATAGTATTTTTGAATTCCTACGAAAGGAAGGGTGGTAATTTGATCATTTACCGATCTGGGTCTGATAGATCCTATTTTTTTCGTTGATGGAAGGTAAAGGTCAATTTTATTATAGAGCCGTATGCAATGCATAAAAGATGCCCGTACGGTTGTGGTTGTTCAATTCTATCTTTTTTTTTTTTTTTTATTCTTTATCTTTCTTTTCTATTCATCATGCAAAATAGAGGAACCCCTCTTTTGTTATACCATCAGGGTAATGATTCATCAACCTGCTAGTTCTTTTTATGAGGCACAAACGGGAGAATTTATCCTGGAAGCGGAAGAGCTGCTAAAACTGCGTGAAACCCTCACAAGGGTTTATGTACAAAGAACGGACAAACCCTTATGGGTTGTCTCGGAAGACATGGAAAGAGATGTTTTTATGTCAGCAACAGAAGCCCAAGCTTATGGAATTGTTGATGTTGTAGCGGTGGTTGAGTGAAAAGCCCGGATTTTTTCGCGCAAATTCTCGATTTCCTATTTTATATTTTTGCTGAATTTACTAGAAAATTAAATAGAAGTAATTAAAAATCATCAGGTTAGGATCGATCTAAACCAGCCCATTATTTATATGATATGATATGATTCAACATGCCAACTATTAAACAACTTATTAGAAATACAAGACAGCCAATCAGAAATGTCACAAAATCCCCCGCGCTTCGGGGATGCCCTCAGCGTCGAGGAACATGTACTAGGGTGTATGTGCGACTCGTTCAGATCATGAGCTGGGATAAAAGAAAGAAAACCTTTTCTAGTATCAATGATCAGTACCGGGGAATAGGATAGAATAGAAAAAGAAGTCCGTTCAATTAAGTATAAAAAAAATCTATCCATTCTATTGTGTATGAAATTTATGGTTTCCATTGGTGCAAATCCAATCACCTCAATTTAAGATAAGAAGCAATTCTCCATTGGTAGCAAATGGTTATACATTAAGCGGAGAAAATCCTACTTAAAAATAAAAACATAAAGCTTAGGCCCCTCTTGCAAGAACGGACTAACAGGGTTAGCTACCCAGCCAACTTTCATAATTAAATACCGTTACTGTGTAAGTAGATCTAATCGTGAAAGACCTATTACTGGATAATTCATGGGTAGAGCCAAAGAATGTGAACTATACAAGTTACCAATAACATTGATTAAATGAAGTAAAGGCTCCGGTGTATAGAGAAAACCTCACCGTTTAAGAAGTAACCATATAAACGAAGGAAGCCACTATTTCTTTATCCATTTATATTTTTTATTTATTATATTTTGATACCTAGTAAAATGAAATTTCTTATTTCGAAGTGAAATGTCTAGAAAAAATAAAAATAGCGGTCGGGAAGGTTATAGTAGCCAAAGTCATTGGAATTTTTAGTTTATACATTGGAAAAAAGCTTTGTTATTAATAGACTAGGAAAGGTAAAAAGAATAACTGAAAGAAAGGAAATCTATTAGTTATTCGTCAAAGTTTCATTTATTCAATGACCAGAATTAGACGGGGAAATATAGCTCGGAGACGTAGAACAAAAATTCGTTTATTTGCATCAAGCTTTCGAGGGGCTCATTCAAGACTTACTCGAACAATTACTCAACAGAAAATAAGAGCTTTGGTTTCGTCGCATCGGGATAGGGATAAGCAAAAGATAAATTTTCGCCGTTTGTGGATCACTCGAATAAACGCAGTAATTCGTGAAATAGGGGTATCCTATAGTTATAGTAGATTAATACACGACCTATATAAGAAACAGGTGCTTCTTAATCGTAAAATACTTGCACAAATAGCTATATCAAATAAAAATTGTCTTTATATGATTTCCAATGAGATCATAAAAGAAGTACATTGGAAAGAATCCACCGGAATAATTTAAACGGAGTTCCCCGGAGAATGAACTCCGGGAAGGTAAAGTCAAAATAAATATGATAAAAAAATAGTAAAACTGAATGAACACACTCAAAAAAATCTTTATTCTTGCCCGATTCTTTTTTTTTTTTCTTACGACACGATAATTAAATCCATATTTTTCGAACAAAACATCAATCTGCGTTTGAGTTAGGATTTTACTTTTTTTTAGTCAAGTGAAGAAAGAGTAAGCCTATTTATTTCTGGCTCGAAGACCCGCAGTTCTGGTGGTCGACTCGGTTCTTTCAAACTGTTTCTCATTATTAAGAAAAGGTAACAAAGATAAAATACGAGCTTGTTTTATAGCAATAGTAATTAATCGTTGTTGTTTCAAGGTCAATCTATTCACCCGTCTAGATAATATTTTTCCTTGTTCGCTAATAAATCGACTAATTAAACTCATGTTTCTATAATCAATTCGATCCCCCGATTGAATCGGGGGCAAACGCCTACGAAAAGATCGCTTGGATTTAAGAAAAGGCCGCTTGGATTTATCCATGGTTTGTTTAGTTTATTCCTTATCCCGAAAATCCTATTTCGGTCGGATCTAAAATGAATTAGAATAAATAGGATTTGGTTTGTTTATATTTAATTATGTTATATATAGAATATTTAACTATGTTCTATATAGAAATGTCATTTTTACCCTTCCTTGGAAGGGTGACATACAAGTGCTCGATTCGATCTATTTCTTTATCTCCCCATGAATCATATGTTTGTAACAAAATGGACAGAATTTTCTCAATTCCAATCGATTAGGCGTGTTGTGACGATTCTTTTCAGTAATATATCTGGAAATACCCGTTGATACCTTATTAACACCATTTCGAACACAACCGGTACATTCCAAAATAACCGTTATTCGGACATCTTTTCCCTTGGCCATGAACCCCCTTTGGATTTTTGATTTACTCAACTCTTCTATTTTCGATCCGAAACGAAGAAGAAGGAAGGAAGGATAAATATAAATTATTATATAAATTATTAACTTGAAATCCAATTATGAAAACTTTCGCTGCAATCAATATACTAAAAAAATTTCTAAACTTTATTTCAAATTCAAATCACAGTATTTCATTTACATTTAAGTACCTTGTATAAGAGTCTTGTCCTAGATCTAGGCCCCACCCTGTTTATTCTACCTCCGTCCCTAGTTAATTTTTGAATTGAATAATTTATTTAATTCAAACTTGAACCCAAGTCTCGAAGCTGTTGAATACACCTTTTCTTTTTTTCTCTTTCCTCCCTCTTATTCTAAAAGGAAAAAGGGAAAAAAGAGAAAAAGGGAGCAAGGGATTAGTCACAAATATTTAATAGTATCTCGAATCTCCGTTATTTGGTACCGTATCAATAACTAGAATCAAAAAAAGGGGAATGTCAATGCATCTGGGAAAAAACGATTAATCTCTATCAATAGACCTGCTAAAGACCCGAACCATAGAGTACTTAATACCGGTGCCACGGAAAGATATGTTTTTAGATCTCGCATTGAAAAATCTCCTTCCTTCTTTTATTGTAATATAAAATGGTAATACATAAATGATCAGATGCATATGCAGTTAAGAACCTTGTACACGGAATCCCTAATTCAAATTGAAATGTACAACTATCCAGTAAATAAAAATTTTTCTTAAAACATAAAAAAACGCTCCTCTCTTCCCGAACATTCCCGAAAACTACTCATTTATTTTTACTATTTTTACGACAGGTTCCGTTCCGTATTTCATACGTATATAAGACTTTTCTTTTACTATTATTATATGTTAAATGGGACCAAAAAGACGAAATGCCCATATAAATTGTATATATCAATGGAGGAAATAACGATGTGGAAAACAAAACAGGAATTCTATACAATGACACTGTAGACCAATTGGAGGGATGTAGCGCAGCTTGGTAGCGCGTTTGTTTTGGGTACAAAATGTCACAGGTTCAAATCCTGTCATCCCTACCTATTACTTCTTCGTTGAGCAGTAACGAGGGATTAATTAAGATCGATTCCAATATCCAATAATATATATATAATATATATATAATTAAACTGGGGTTAAAAAAGTGTCTTTACAGTCTTCTCTTTTCTGATAAGAAAGCGCTCTTAGTTCAGTTCGGTAGAACGCGGGTCTCCAAAACCCGATGTCGTAGGTTCAAATCCTACAGAGCGTGATTTCATCCTTATTTTTCTTAGATCAAATTAGACTGAAAGAGCTTCACTAACTTGAACCGCAATCTGAATTTGACCTCCTTTGTATTAAAGAAAGTAGGAGGTCAATCAAAAAAAGCGATAGTAATTAATCAAAGGTCCGATTGATCACCACGCCTATATTGTAAATATGCAGTTACGAATAATCCAGCCAAAGTAACAGGAATTAGACCTAACACGATTCCAAATAGAAAAACTTCAATCATTGCAATTTATTTGAAAGGAGAAAAAGGAGGTAATATCTATACCTAAATATTAATCTGAATTACCATGAATCTCAATGACCAAGAATTTGCAATTTATACAGAATCCTATCGAAAGATTTATTTTTATGAATTGTGCATTTCAAATACTAATTTCAGATAAGTCGTATCTTGCTCAGACCAATAAATAGAGCCGAGGTTACCGTTAAAGCCGCTAGTAGAAAACCAAAATAACTAGTTATAGTAGGCATGAAGGAGCTAAATGAAATATGTTCTTTTTGTACATATATGTTTCTAAAAAAGCACTTACCTAAGTTTCCTTTTTCAAAGAATAGGGGATATTCAATTGATTAATCTATCATTATAGACGGTACTAACAAAGATAAAGTGACAGGCGTATAAAAACAAATTGATTCATCATTTACCACATCTACCCATCCCGCGATTCCAATCAACCGATTCATTGAGCAACTCTTGGGGGAAAACTTATATAAACTAATAAAAAGAATTGGGCCGTGTAACTTCACTCAA